GCTAGCGTAGCTTAATTAAAGCATAACACTGAAGATGTTAAGATGGGCCCTAGAAAGCCCCGCGGGCACAAAGGCTTGGTCCTGGCTTTACTATCAACTTTTACCAAACTTACACATGCAAGTATCCGCACCCCCGTGAGAATGCCCTCAGTCCCCCTCCCGGGAACAAGGAGCTGGTATCAGGCGCGCCCCGGCAGCCCAAGACGCCTTGCTAAGCCACACCCTCAAGGGAACTCAGCAGTGATAAACATTAAGCCATAAGTGAAAACTTGACTTAGTTACGGTAAACAAGGGCCGGTAAAACTCGTGCCAGCCACCGCGGTTATACGAGAGACCCAAGTTGATAAGCAACGGCGTAAAGAGTGGTTAAGGAAACACCCAAACTAAAGCCGAACATTCTCAGAGCTGTTATACGCACCCGAGAACATGAAGCACCACTACGAAAGTGGCTTTACCTTTCCTGAACCCACGAAAGCTATGACACAAACTGGGATTAGATACCCCACTATGCTTAGCCCTAAACATTGATAGTTCAATACACCCACTATCCGCCCGGGAACTACGAGCACCAGCTTAAAACCCAAAGGACTTGGCGGTGCTTTAGACCCACCTAGAGGAGCCTGTTCTAGAACCGATAACCCCCGTTCAACCTCACCCTCTCTTGTTTTCCCCGCCTATATACCGCCGTCGTCAGCTTACCCTGTGAAGGTCTTATAGTAAGCAAAATTGGCACAGCCCAAAACGTCAGGTCGAGGTGTAGCGTATGAGATGGGAAGAAATGGGCTACATTCTCTGCCCCAGAGAACACGAACGGTGTAATGAAACACACACCTGAAGGAGGATTTAGCAGTAAGTAGAAAATAGAGCGTCCTACTGAAACTGGCCCTGAAGCGCGCACACACCGCCCGTCACTCTCCCCAAAAAACTTTCACCAAATAAATAAACCTTTAACACAATAAAGGGGAGGCAAGTCGTAACATGGTAAGTGTACCGGAAGGTGCACTTGGAAAAATCAGAGTGTAGCTAAGATAGAAAAGCATCTCCCTTACACCGAGAAGTCGCCCGTGCAAACCGAGCCATCCTGAAGCCCAGCAGCTAGCCCACAATACCACCCCCAACAAACAACTATTAATACCCCTTAATGACCTTAAGATAAGACAAACCAAACCATTTTTCCCCCTTAGTATGGGCGACAGAAAAGGACCTATGGAGCAACAGAAAAAGTACCGCAAGGGAAAGCTGAAAAAGAAATGAAACAACCCATTCAAGCCTAAAAAAGCAGAGATTTAAACTCGTACCTTTTGCATCATGATTTAGCTAGTACCCTTAAGCAAAGAGCCCTTTAGTTTAATACCCCGAAACTGAGCGAGCTACTCCAAGACAGCCTATATAGGGCAAACCCGTCTCTGTGGCAAAAGAGTGGGAAGAGCTTTGAGTAGAGGTGACAGACCTACCGAGCCCAGTTATAGCTGGTTGCCTAAGAAATGAATAGAAGTTCAGCCTCCGAGATTCCTAATCCAAACTAGTCTCACCAAATTTGGCCCCAGGAAGCCCAGAGAGTTAGTCAAAAGAGGTACAGCTCTTTTGAAACAAGATACAACTTTACCAGGAGGATAAAGATCAAAATTAATAAAGGAAAAATGTTTCGGTGGGCCTAAAAGCAGCCATCCCAACAGAAAGCGTTAAAGCTCAAACATACTTAATAACCCCTTATACTGATAAATAATCTAAACCCCCTAACCGAATATTAGGCCTCCTCATGCACCCATGAGAGAGTTTATGCTAAAATGAGTAATAAGAGGGTAGCCCCTCTCCTAGCACACGTGTATGTCGGAACGGACCTTCCACCGACCATTAAACGGCCCCAACCAAAGAGGGAAATGAAAAACAAAACCACAAACCAGAAAAATATTCAATAACAGCCGTTAACCCCACACTGGTGTGCAACAAGGAAAGACTAAAAGAAAAAGAAGGAACTCGGCAAACCCAGGCCTCGCCTGTTTACCAAAAACATCGCCTCTTGCAAAAACAACAAATAAGAGGTCCCGCCTGCCCTGTGACTATATGTTTAACGGCCGCGGTATTTTGACCGTGCGAAGGTAGCGCAATCACTTGTCTTTTAAATGAAGACCCGTATGAATGGCACGACGAGGGCCTAGCTGTCTCCTTTTTCAGGTCAATGAAATTGATCTTCCCGTGCAGAAGCGGGAATAAACACATAAGACGAGAAGACCCTATGGAGCTTCAGACACAAGGCAGCCCACGTTAATAACTTTCAAACAAGAAATAAAACTAAGTGGAACCCTGCCAGAATGTCTTTGGTTGGGGCGACCGCGGGGAAAAACACAACCCCCATGTGGAAAAGGAGGACACCTCCTACAACCCAGAGCCACTGCTCTAAGTAACAGAACTTCTGACCAATATGATCCGGCAACGCCGATCAACGGACCGAGTTACCCTAGGGATAACAGCGCAATCCTCTTCCAGAGCCCATATCGACAAGAGGGTTTACGACCTCGATGTTGGATCAGGACATCCTAATGGTGCAGCCGCTATTAAGGGTTCGTTTGTTCAACGATTAAAGTCCTACGTGATCTGAGTTCAGACCGGAGTAATCCAGGTCAGTTTCTATCTATGATATGATCTTTTCTAGTACGAAAGGACCGAAAAGAAGAGGCCCATACCAAAAGCACGCCTCGCCCCCACCTAATGAAAACAACTAAAATAGGCAAGAGGGCATACCCCTTAAGCCTAAGAAAATGGCATGTTAAGGTGGCAGATCCCGGCCATTGCAAAAGACCTAAGCCCTTTCTACAGAGGTTCAAATCCTCTCCTTAACTATGATTTCAACCCTTGTCACTCACATTCTTAACCCCCTAGCCTACATCGTTCCCGTCCTCCTAGCCGTTGCATTTCTTACCCTACTTGAACGAAAAGTCCTGGGGTATATGCAATTACGAAAAGGCCCCAACATTGTAGGCCCTTACGGACTTCTACAGCCCATTGCAGACGGCGTAAAACTATTCATTAAAGAGCCAGTTCGTCCTTCAACCTCCTCCCCCGTCCTTTTCTTAGCCACCCCAATACTTGCACTCACTCTCGCTCTTACATTATGGGCCCCCATACCTACCCCCTATCCAGTCCTAGACCTAAACCTAGGCATTCTATTTGTATTAGCCCTATCTAGTTTAGCTGTATATTCCATTCTAGGCTCTGGATGAGCATCAAATTCAAAATACGCCCTAATAGGAGCCCTACGAGCTGTAGCCCAAACCATTTCATATGAAGTAAGCCTCGGACTAATCCTTCTAAACATTGTTATTTTTACAGGAGGCTTTACCCTTCAAACCTTTAACGTGGCCCAAGAAAGCATCTGACTTATCCTGCCCGCATGACCCCTAGCCGCAATATGATACATTTCAACCCTTGCAGAAACAAACCGAGCCCCCTTCGACCTAACAGAAGGAGAATCAGAACTAGTTTCAGGCTTTAACGTAGAATATGCAGGAGGCCCCTTCGCCCTATTTTTCTTGGCGGAGTACGCCAACATTTTACTCATAAATACTCTATCAACCATTTTATTCCTAGGCGCTTCACACATCCCCACCCTCCCCGAACTCACAGCCGTAAACCTAATAACAAAAGCCGCCCTCCTTTCAGTCGTTTTTCTCTGAGTGCGAGCTTCTTACCCCCGATTTCGATACGACCAGCTAATGCACCTTGTGTGAAAAAACTTCCTGCCATTAACACTAGCTCTTGTAGTATGACACTTAGCACTACCAATCGCCTTTGCAGGCCTGCCCCCTCAACTTTAACTCAAGGAATTGTGCCTGAATTTTAAGGACCACTTTGATAGAGTGTACTATGGGGGTTAAAGTCCCCCCAACTCCTTAGAAAAAGGGGATTCGAACCCATCCTTAAGAGATCAAAACTCTTAGTGCTTCCACTACACCACTTTCTAGTAAAGTCAGCTAATTAAGCTTTTGGGCCCATACCCCAAACATGTTGGTTAAACTCCTTCCTTTGCTAATGAACCCATTTGTCCTTGCCATCCTGCTGCTTGGCCTAGGCCTAGGAACAACCCTCACCTTTTCAAGTTCCCACTGGCTACTCGCCTGAATAGGACTTGAAATTAATACCCTTGCCATTATTCCCCTAATAGCCCAACACCACCACCCCCGAGCGGTAGAAGCCACCACCAAGTACTTTCTTACCCAAGCCACTGCTGCCGCCATGATCCTGTTTGCCAGCACCACCAACGCCTGAATAACCGGACAATGAGACATTCAACAACTAACACACCCCCTTTCAACCACCGCAATTACCCTGGCACTTGCACTTAAGTTAGGCCTTGCCCCCATACACTTTTGACTACCAGAAGTCCTACAAGGCCTAGACCTCGTTACAGGCCTTATCCTATCAACATGACAAAAGCTTGCCCCCTTCGCACTAATAGTACAGATTCAATCAACTAATCAAGAAGTCCTAATTATTTTAGGTCTAACCTCAATATTAGTTGGGGGCTGAGGAGGGTTAAATCAAACACAGCTACGAAAACTATTAGCCTACTCTTCCATTGCTCACCTCGGCTGAATAGTAATTGTTATTCAATTTCTACCCTCCCTGACACTTTTAGCCCTACTTACCTACTTCATTATAACATTTTCAACATTCATCGTATTTAAACTAAACAACTCAACAAGCATTAATACCCTCGCCACTTCTTGAGCGAAAGCCCCGGCCCTCACTGCTATTGTCCCCCTCGCCCTCCTCTCTTTAGGGGGCCTCCCGCCCTTGACAGGATTCGCACCAAAGTGACTTATTCTGCAAGAACTGACAAAGCAAGAACTCCCCCTAACAGCAACACTAGCAGCCCTCTCAGCACTTCTCAGCCTCTACTTCTATCTCCGCCTATCATATGCAATCTCCTTAACTATCCTGCCCAACCATCTAACAGGAACAACACCATGACGACTTCACACCTCACAACTAACGCTTCCCTTGGCAATTTCAACACTAGCCACAATCTCATTGCTCCCCCTGACCCCTGCAGCTACTGCCCTCCTCACCTCTTAAAAGAGGCTTAGGATAAGACCAGACCAAGGGCCTTCAAAGCCCTAAGTGGGAGTGAAAATCTCCCAGCCCCTGATAAGACTTGCGGGACTTTATCCCACATCTCCTGTATGCAAAACAGATACTTTAATTAAGCTAAAGCCTTTCTAGATGAGAAGGCCTCGATCCTACAAACTCTTAGTTAACAGCTAAGTGCTCCAACCAGCGAGCATTCATCTAACTTTCCCCGCCGCAAGGTCGAACCAGGCGGGGAAAGCCCCGGCAGACGTTAGCCTGCTTCTTCAGATTTGCAATCTGACATGATAACACCTCAGGGCTTGATAAGGAGAGGACTCAAACCTCTGTCTATGGGGCTACAATCCACCGCTTAACCTCAGCCACCTTACCTGTGGCAATCACACGCTGATTTTTCTCAACCAACCACAAAGACATTGGCACCCTGTATCTCGTATTTGGTGCTTGAGCCGGCATGGTCGGCACAGCCTTAAGCCTACTCATCCGAGCCGAACTAAGCCAACCCGGAGCGCTTTTAGGAGACGACCAGATTTATAATGTTATTGTTACAGCACATGCCTTTGTAATAATTTTCTTTATAGTAATACCAATTATGATCGGTGGATTTGGGAACTGACTTATTCCCTTAATGATCGGGGCCCCCGATATGGCATTTCCTCGAATAAATAACATGAGCTTTTGACTTCTTCCCCCCTCATTTCTACTCCTCCTCGCCTCTTCCGGAGTAGAAGCAGGGGCCGGAACAGGATGAACGGTTTACCCACCCCTTGCAGGAAACCTTGCCCACGCAGGAGCCTCCGTAGACCTAACTATCTTCTCTCTACATCTGGCGGGGGTCTCTTCCATTCTGGGGGCCATTAACTTCATTACAACCATCATTAACATGAAGCCTCCAGCCATTTCTCAGTATCAAACCCCTCTGTTTGTATGAGCCGTTTTAATTACAGCTGTCCTCCTTCTTCTGTCCCTTCCAGTTCTTGCAGCTGGTATTACCATGCTCCTAACAGACCGAAACCTAAATACAACTTTCTTTGACCCCGCAGGAGGAGGAGACCCCATCTTATATCAACACCTGTTCTGATTCTTTGGCCACCCCGAAGTATATATTCTTATTCTCCCCGGATTTGGAATAATCTCACACATTGTTGCCTACTACTCTGGCAAAAAAGAACCCTTCGGCTACATAGGAATAGTATGAGCCATGATGGCCATTGGCCTTCTTGGGTTTATTGTTTGAGCCCACCACATGTTTACAGTTGGAATGGATGTGGACACACGGGCCTATTTTACCTCCGCCACAATAATTATTGCCATCCCCACGGGTGTAAAAGTCTTTAGCTGACTGGCCACACTACATGGTGGGGCAATCAAATGAGAAACCCCCCTCTTATGAGCACTTGGCTTTATTTTCCTTTTCACAGTTGGCGGCCTAACCGGAATTGTCTTGGCCAACTCCTCCCTAGACATTGTCCTTCACGACACTTACTATGTAGTTGCCCACTTCCACTACGTCCTTTCTATGGGCGCTGTCTTTGCCATCATGGCCGCCTTTGTACACTGATTCCCCCTCTTTTCAGGTTATACCCTTCACAGCACTTGAACAAAAATCCACTTCGGCGTTATATTCTTTGGGGTTAACCTCACATTCTTCCCCCAACACTTCCTAGGATTAGCAGGAATGCCTCGACGATACTCGGACTACCCCGACGCCTACACTCTTTGAAACACTGTTTCCTCTATCGGCTCTTTAGTATCTTTACTTGCGGTAATCATGTTTTTATTTATTATTTGAGAAGCATTTGCTGCTAAACGAGAAGTTCTTTCAGTAGAGCTAACTTCTACTAACGTAGAGTGACTACACGGCTGCCCTCCCCCATACCACACATTTGAAGAGCCCGCATTCGTTCAAGTTCAAACAAACTAACGAGAAAGGGAGGAATTGAACCCCCATCCATTGGTTTCAAGCCAACGACATAACCACTCTGCCACTTTCTTTATAAGACACTAGTAAAACTGATTATTACACTGCTTTGTCAAGGCAGAATTGTGGGTTTAAGCCCCGCGTGTTTTAAGCGCAAGCTAGAATGGCACATCCCTCCCAACTAGGATTCCAAGATGCGGCTTCACCCGTTATAGAAGAGCTCCTCCATTTCCACGACCACGCCCTAATAATTGTTTTTTTAATTAGCACACTAGTACTTTACATTATTGTGGCAATAGTAACCACCAAATTAACCAACAAATATATTCTTGATTCCCAAGAAATTGAAATTATCTGAACTGTCCTACCAGCAGTTATTCTTATTTTAATTGCTCTCCCCTCCCTCCGAATCCTCTACCTAATAGATGAGATTAATGACCCGCACCTCACAATTAAAGCAATGGGCCATCAATGATACTGAAGCTACGAGTATACAGACTATGAAGACCTTGGATTCGACTCTTATATGGTGCCCACACAAGACCTCCCCTCCGGGCAGTTTCGCCTCTTAGAAGCAGACCATCGTATGGTCGTTCCAACTGAATCCCCAATTCGCGTACTAGTCTCGGCTGAAGACGTTCTTCACTCATGAGCCGTTCCCGCCCTAGGGGTAAAAATAGACGCAGTACCCGGTCGCCTGAATCAAACAGCATTTATCGCCTCTCGCCCAGGTGTATTCTACGGACAATGCTCCGAAATCTGCGGGGCAAATCACAGCTTTATGCCTATTGTAGTAGAAGCAGTTCCCCTAGAACACTTTGAAACCTGATCCTCTTTAATACTTGAAGACGCCTCACTAAGAAGCTAAATCGGGCATAGCGTTAGCCTTTTAAGCTAAAGACTGGTGACCCCCAACCACCCTTAGTGAAATGCCTCAACTCAACCCCGCCCCTTGATTTCTCATCCTAGTTTTTTCATGATTTATTTTTTTAGCCTTACTTCCCTCAAAAGTACTAGCCCACACTTTCCCAAACGAACCTACGACCCAAAGTACAAAAAAACCTAAAACAGAGCCTTGAAACTGAACATGACACTAAGCCTCTTTGACCAATTTATGAGCCCCACACTTCTAGGAATTCCCCTTATTGCTGTTGCCCTTACCCTCCCTTGAATCCTCTTCCCCACCCCCTCCCTACGATGATTAAATAATCGCCTTCTGTCCCTTCAGGGCTGATTTATTAATCGCTTCGCCCAACAACTCATGCTTCCCCTAAACCCAGGGGGACATAAATGAGCCCTCCTCTTAACTGCACTTATAATTTTTTTAATCTCTATTAACTTACTTGGCCTGCTCCCCTATACTTTTACCCCTACCACACAACTCTCCCTTAATATGGGCCTTGCAGCACCCCTTTGACTCACCACAGTAATTATTGGAATGCGAAATCAACCAACCCATGCCCTAGGCCACCTTCTACCAGAAGGAACACCAACCCTTTTAATTCCTGTTTTAATTATTATCGAAACAATTAGTCTATTTATTCGACCTCTGGCCCTTGGAGTCCGACTTACAGCCAATTTAACAGCAGGTCACCTGCTTATCCAACTAATTGCCATGGGCATTTCCGCCCTTGTCTCTGTAATACCTGTCACCGCTCTTATTATAATAGTCCTATTGCTCTTAATAACACTTCTTGAAGTAGCCGTGGCTATAATTCAAGCCTACGTATTTGTTCTTCTCTTAAGCCTCTACCTACAAGAAAACGTTTAATGGCCCACCAAGCACACGCATACCACATAGTAGACCCCAGCCCATGACCCCTGACGGGCGCAGTTGCCGCCCTACTGATAACATCCGGCCTTGCCGTCTGATTCCACTACCACTCAACAACTTTAATAACCCTAGGACTTATTTTACTCCTTTTAACGATGTATCAATGATGACGAGACATCGTACGAGAGGGGACATTTCAAGGACATCACACACCCCCTGTCCAAAAAGGCCTCCGCTACGGAATAGTTTTATTTATTACATCTGAAGTTTTCTTCTTCCTAGGATTTTTCTGAGCCTTCTACCACTCAAGCCTTGCCCCCACCCCTGAGCTTGGCGGCTGCTGACCCCCCGCAGGAATCACACCTTTAGATCCCTTTGAAGTCCCCCTGCTTAATACCGCCGTACTTCTTGCTTCAGGCGTAACCGTAACCTGAGCCCACCACAGCATTATAGAAGGCGAACGAAAACAAGCACTTCAATCCCTAACACTCACCATCTTACTAGGCTTTTATTTCACCTTTCTACAAGCCTTGGAATATTATGAAGCCCCCTTTACAATCGCCGACGGAGTCTACGGCTCCACCTTTTTCGTTGCCACCGGCTTTCACGGCCTACACGTCATTATTGGCTCTACCTTCCTTGCAGTGTGTCTTCTCCGCCAAGTCTACCACCACTTTACATCCGAACACCACTTCGGCTTTGAGGCAGCCGCCTGATACTGACACTTTGTAGACGTTGTATGACTATTCCTTTACATCTCTATCTATTGATGAGGCTCATAATCTTTCTAGTACTAACGTTAGTATAAGTGACTTCCAATCACCCGGTCTTGGTTAAACCCCAAGGAAAGATAATGAACTTAGTCGCTACCGTAATAGCCATCGCTGTTATCCTGTCTGCTGTCTTGGCAACCATTTCATTTTGACTACCCCAACTAAGCCCTGACTACGAAAAACTATCCCCATATGAGTGTGGCTTCGACCCGCTGGGTTCCGCCCGTCTTCCTTTCTCCCTGCGATTTTTCCTCGTTGCCATCCTCTTTCTGCTTTTTGACCTAGAAATTGCCCTACTCCTCCCCCTCCCCTGAGGAGACCAACTAGCCACCCCCCTTCTTACATTTACTTGAGCAACAGCCGTCCTAGCCCTACTTACCTTGGGGTTAATCTATGAGTGAATTCAAGGAGGCTTAGAATGAGCTGAATAGGAAGTTAGTTTAAATAAAAACACTTGATTTCGGCTCAAGAACTTGTGGTTCAAATCCACAACTACCTAATGACCCCCGTTCACTTCGCCTTCTCATCAGCCTTCATCCTGGGCTTAATAGGCTTAGCATTCCACCGAACCCACCTCCTCTCCGCCCTTCTTTGTCTAGAGGGTATAATGCTGTCCTTATTCATTGCCCTTTCCTTATGGGCCCTACAATTAGACTCCACTGGCTACTCAGCATCCCCCATGTTACTTCTAGCATTTTCCGCATGCGAAGCCAGCGCAGGACTAGCCCTCCTAGTTGCAACCGCACGAACCCACGGAACCGACCGACTACAAAGCCTTAATCTCCTACAATGCTAAAAATTCTCTTTCCTACTCTAATGCTCGTCCCAATAGCCTGACTTGTTCCAGCCAAATGACTATGAACCTCAACCCTAGGACAAAGTATAATAATTGCACTAATTAGCCTCACGTGACTAAGCAATACAACAGAAACAGGATGGTCCACACTTAATTCCTATATAGCAACAGACCCACTTTCAACCCCCCTGCTTGTCTTAACCTGCTGACTCCTCCCCCTCATAATTCTTGCCAGCCAAAACCACATGAGCTCGGAACCAACAAACCGCCAACGAACTTATATTTCACTACTAACATCTCTACAAATTTTCTTAATTTTAGCATTCGGCGCCACAGAAATTATTATGTTTTACGTCATATTTGAAGCCACCCTAATCCCCACTTTGATTATCATCACCCGATGAGGGAATCAAACGGAACGCCTTAACGCCGGCACATACTTTTTATTTTATACATTAGCCGGCTCTCTGCCTCTTTTAGTCGCCCTCCTTCTACTACAAAACGAAACAGGTACCCTCTCCCTCCTCACCCTTCAATACTCAAAACCCTTTCAACTCCTTACATATGGCGACAAGCTCTGATGAGCGGGCTGCCTTGTAGCTTTCCTCGTTAAAATACCACTTTATGGAGTTCACCTTTGACTACCTAAAGCGCACGTAGAGGCCCCAATCGCTGGCTCCATAGTGCTTGCCGCCGTACTTTTAAAGCTCGGGGGCTATGGCATAATGCGTATAATAGTAATGCTAGACCCCCTCACCAAAGAACTGAGCTACCCCTTTATTATTCTTGCTCTATGAGGCATTATTATAACAGGATCAATTTGCCTACGACAAACGGACCTAAAGGCCCTCATCGCATATTCATCTGTTAGTCACATAGGCCTAGTTGCAGGGGGCATTTTAATTCAAACCCCTTGAGGCTTTACTGGGGCCCTCATCCTCATAATCGCACACGGCCTTGCATCCTCCGCTCTATTCTGTCTTGCCAACACCAACTATGAACGAACCCACAGCCGAACAATAGTCCTAGCCCGAGGATTACAAATGGTACTTCCCCTAATGACCACCTGATGATTTATTGCCAGCCTAGCCAACTTGGCACTCCCCCCTCTCCCGAATCTAATGGGCGAATTAATAATCATTACTTCCTTATTCAACTGATCCTGGTGAACTATTATCCTAACAGGAGCAGGAGTTATTATTACCGCCGGCTATTCCCTCTACATATTCTTAATGACCCAACGAGGACCCCTACCCTCCCACATTATTGCCTTACCCCCCTCTCACTCCCGAGAGCATCTACTCATGGCCCTTCACCTAATCCCCCTACTTCTTATTATTCTTAAACCCGAACTAGTCTGAGGCTGAGTCGTCTGTAGGTATAGTTTAACGAAAACATTAGATTGTGATTCTAAAAACAGAGGTTAAAGTCCTCTTACCCACCGAGAGAGGTCCGACGACAACAAGGACTGCTAATCCTTTGCCCCCTTAGTTAAACCCCAAGGCTCACTCGAATGCTCCTAAAGGATAACAGCTCATCCGTTGGTCTTAGGAACCAAAAACTCTTGGTGCAAATCCAAGTAGTAGCTATGCACCCCACCGCACTACTAATAACCTCAAGCCTTCTAGTTGTTTTCACACTATTAATTTTCCCCCTAGTTACAACTTTCAGCCCCCACCCCCTAAAAGCCGCTTGAGCCACCACCCACGTAAAAACCGCAGTTAAAGCAGCCTTTTTTGTTAGCCTCGCCCCATTATTTTTGTACCTAAACGAAGGCGCAGAAACAATTATTACTAACTGAAACTGAATAAACACCCACACCTTCGACATCAACCTTAGCTTCAAATTTGACCACTATTCCATCATCTTTATCCCAATTGCCCTATATGTCACTTGATCCATTTTAGAATTTGCATCCTGATACATGCACGCAGACCCCTACATAAACCGGTTCTTCAAATACCTTCTTATTTTCTTAGTAGCCATAATTATTTTGGTCTCAGCCAACAATATATTCCAACTATTCATCGGTTGAGAAGGTGTAGGAATTATATCCTTCCTTCTAATCGGCTGATGATACGGCCGGGCAGACGCTAACACCGCAGCTTTACAAGCAGTTCTATACAACCGAATCGGGGATGTTGGGCTAATCCTAGCCATAGCATGAATAGCAATAAACCTCAACTCATGAGAGATACAACAAATATTTTATACATCCAAAGAATTTGACCTCACCCTCCCCCTCCTAGGACTTATTCTCGCCGCAACCGGCAAATCCGCCCAATTTGGCCTTCACCCGTGACTCCCCTCTGCAATAGAGGGTCCCACACCGGTCTCTGCCCTACTTCATTCCAGCACCATAGTCGTAGCGGGGATTTTCCTATTAATCCGCCTAAGCCCCATAATGGAAAATAACCAAACCGCCCTGTCAACCTGCTTATGCCTCGGAGCCTTAACGACCCTATTTACCGCCACCTGTGCCCTCACCCAAAACGACATCAAAAAAATTGTAGCATTCTCAACATCCAGCCAACTAGGCCTGATAATAGTAACAATTGGCCTCAACCAACCCCAATTAGCCTTTCTCCACATTTGCACCCATGCCTTCTTTAAAGCCATGCTATTCCTGTGCTCCGGCTCTATTATTCACAGCCTAAACGACGAACAAGATATCCGAAAAATAGGAGGACTTCAACATCTTGCTCCCACCACCTCCTCTTGCCTCACAATCGGCAGCTTAGCTCTTACAGGCACCCCATTTCTTGCAGGCTTCTTCTCTAAAGACGCCATCATCGAAGCCATAAACACATCCCATCTCAACGCCTGAGCCCTCATCCTAACCCTTCTGGCCACCTCCTTCACAGCCGTCTACAGCCTCCGCGTAGTCTATTTTGTGTCAATAGGACACCCCCGCTTTATTCCCCTCCCTCCTATCAATGAAAACAACCCGGCAGTAATAAACCCAATCAAACGCCTAGCCTGAGGCAGCATTGTAGCCGGCCTTTTAATTACCTCAAACATTCTCCCCCTAAAAACCCCCATTATAACCATACCCCCGCTATTAAAACTAAGCGCCCTAATCGTCACCATTCTAGGCCTTTTAACCGCATTAGAACTTGCCTCTCTAACAAACAAACAATTTAAACCCACCCCCCACCTCCACCCCCACCACTTCTCCAACATACTAGGCTTTTTCCCAGCGGTAATACACCGCCTAACCCCTAAAGTCAACCTCTTATTAGGACAAACCATCGCCAGCCAGATAGTAGATCAAACTTGGTTTGAAAAAGCAGGACCAAAAATGCTAACTTCATCACAACTCCCCCTTGTAACCTCTACAAGCAACGCTCAACAGGGTATAATTAAAACTTACCTTACCCTATTCCTATTTACCCTCACCCTCATAGTACTACTATTCAACACCTAACTGCCCGAAGAGCCCCTCGACCAAGCCCCCGTGTTAACTCTAACACAACGAACAAAGTCAATAACAAGACTCAAGCACTAATTATTAACATTCCTCCACCCAAAGAAAACATTAATGCAACACCCCCTGAATCTCCCCGCAATACAACAAGATCTTTCAGCTCATCAACCGGGACTCAAGAAAACTCATATCACCCCCCGAAAGATAAACCTGCTACCACGGAAAGCCCCACTAGATACGCCGCAACATACCCCATTACCGAACGGCTACCTCAGCTTTCCGGGAAAGGCTCAGCAGCTAAAGCTGCTGAGTACGCAAAAACAACAAGTATTCCCCCCAAATAAATCAAAAACAATACCAAAGATAAAAAAGAGCCCCCATGCCCAACCAACACCCCACACCCCAACCCTGCTACAACTACCAACCCAAGCGCAGCAAAATAAGGAGAAGGGTTAGACGCAACTGCAACCAGCCCTAACACAAGCCCGAATAAAAATAAAGACATAACATAAGTCATGGTTTCTGCCCGGATTCTAACCAGGACTAATGACTTGAAAAACCACCGTTGTTATTCAACTACAGAAACTTTAATGGCCAGCCTTCGAAAAACCCACCCAATCCTAAAAATCGCAAACGACGCACTAGTCGACCTCCCCGCCCCTTCTAATATTTCAGTCTGATGAAACTTTGGCTCCCTCCTGGGCTTATGTCTTATTATCCAAATCGCCACAGGACTCTTTCTAGCTATACATTACACATCAGACATTGCAACAGCTTTCTCCTCAGTCACCCATATCTGCCGAGACGTAAACTACGGCTGACTAATCCGAAACCTGCACGCCAATGGCGCCTCTTTCTTTTTTATCTGCATTTATATACACATTGGACGAGGCCTATACTACGGCTCATACCTCTACAAAGAAACTTGAAACGTCGGAGTAATCCTCCTCCTACTAGTTATAATGACCGCCTTCGTGGGCTACGTTCTTCCATGAGGACAAATATCCTTTTGAGGGGCCACCGTAATTACCAACCTACTATCTGCCGTTCCCTACGTCGGAAACGCCCTGGTACAATGAATCTGAGGCGGGTTCTCAGTCGACAACGCAACCCTCACCCGATTCTTCGCCTTCCACTTTCTATTCCCCTTTGTCATTGCAGCCGCAACAATAATTCACCTCTTATTTCTACACGAAACAGGCTCTAACAACCCCGCAGGCATCAACTCAAACGCAGACAAGATCTCCTTCCACCCCTACTTCTCGTACAAAGACCTCCTAGGCTTTGTAGTGCTACTCCTCGCCCTCACCTCCCTGGCACTCTTTGCCCCAAACCTCCTAGGAGACCCAGACAACTTCACCCCCGCAAACCCCCTTGTTACCCCACCCCACATCAAGCCAGAGTGATATTTCCTATTTGCCTATGCCATTTTGCGGTCAATTCCCAACAAACTCGGGGGTGTACTCGCCCTCCTTTCCTCAATCCTAGTATTAATAGTAGTCCCAATCCTACACACATCAATGCAACGAGGATTGACCTTCCGCCCACTCTCCCAAGTACTATTTTGAGCCTTAGACGCAGACGTCCTCATCCTTACATGAATCGGAGGAATACCTGTAGAACACCCCTTCATTATTATTGGACAAGTAGCATCACTCCTATATTTCTTACTTTTCCTAGTAGTCGCCCCAGTCGTAGGCTTATTAGAAAATAAAGCCCTTGATAAACCCTTTGAACAAGAGTGCCCTAGTAGCTCAGTGCCAGAGCGCCGGTCTTGTAAACCGGACGTCGGAAGTTAAACTCTTCCCTAGCGCTCAAAGAAAGGAGATTTTAACTCCCACCCCTAACTCCCAAAGCTAGGATTCTAAACTAAACTATTCTCTGTATATATGTCTTACATACAATAAGCCGGACTGGCTTGTTGTTTAAGACATATATGTATTAACCCCATACATCTACTTAGACCATTTAAATATTATGTCAGTACCCATATTGAAAATTGGATATAACTTAATTTAATCATTAATCTCAACAAAATCAGTTGAATGAAGTAATCCAGTATCAAATATATCAACTAGGCCCCCATCAGAGCTGGACCAATAATTGTAATCATTACCATAACTCCTTTAAAAGCATTCATATTATCGACACACCAAATTAACGTACAATTATATCTTAATGTAGTAAGAAACCACCAAAAGTGATTTCTAAAGGTACTCGGTTATTGAAGGTGTTGAGACAGAAATCGTGGGGGTTTCACTTAGTGATCTATTCCTGGCATTTGGTTCCTATTTCAGGTTCACTTATTGATATATTCCTCCCCTCAATGAATTTTGCCAGACATTGGTTAATGGTGGAAAACAGATAGACAATAACCCCACATGCCATAGCGTTCTTTCTAAGGTGCAACTGGTTTCTTTTTTCTATTTCCTTTCACTTTGCCCTTCAGAGTGCACACGGGAATAGTTGACAAGGGTGTACATTTCCTTGCCGCAAGAATATAGTATGAGTGATGATAAGATATTCATTGAAGAATCGCATTTAGGGATATATAGTGCATAATAATAATTATTTACTCCACAATAATCAAAGATACCCCCCTGAGGGTTTTTTTACGGGAAAACCCCCCTACCCCCCTACACCCCTGAGATCGTTATCATTCCTGAAAACCCCCCGGAAACAGGAAAATCTCGAGTAGTATTTTGGGGCCCAATTTGCGTTTATTTACATTATTAAAATAATGTGCTTA